GGAGATATTCGCGACTACTGGTGGTTTCATTATGGAGCAGCTCATGATCTTCATATCGATCTATTATCCACCTCTGCATCTATTCTTTCTTAGCTAAACGGGTGGAAGATCCATCCAATTTGGTTATATCATGGACTCGAAAAACGGATCGGAATGTGAATGAAATGCACGATCTTCACAGGTATCACTCCTAAACCTAAAAGGTGGAATAGCGATTTTCGAACCATTTCCTATAAGAGAATAGAATGGTTTCCATTACTTTGAGAAATGGATTCTATATCAAACTATAGCTATTGCATTAAAAAAGAAAAGAAACTAATAGAAGTCGAAGACGCGGAATGGTAGTGAATAGAGAAAAAGATTCTTCTGATTTTCTTGTTCCTGAAAATATTCTGTCTATCTCCTAGACGCCGTAGAGAATTGACAATTTTCATGTCTTTCAATTCTCGTACTCGTAATTGGAAAGTTACGGAAGGAGATCCATCATTTTGCAATGAAAACAACATAAAAAACTCTGGACAATTTCGAAATCAGACCAAGCGTCTTAATACATATGCCAAAAAATGCATTATTGGCCCACCATTGATTACAAGATTTAGCTTTTATGAATCGCTATTGGTTTGATACGAATAATGGCAGTCGTTTCAGTATGTTAAGGATACAGATGTATCCACAATTCATTTAGAGTTACTTAATAGCCTATTTCTTATACTATATCTCTATCCTCTGAAATTCTCGAGCCGAAAGATGGATGCATATGCTGTGTTTCATTTTGCTAAATGATATCAATTAAACGGTGTATCAATTCTATAAATTGCATATAGCAATAAATAAATCAGCAAAATTCTTTTATTTTAGATAGAAGAAATGTTTCTTCTATCTAAAATAAAAGAATGTACCCTTATATCCAAATCCAATTTGCATCGAGAAAATCAATCCAAATTCCAGATTCCAGCAGTAGATGAATAATTGCAAATTTTTGTGTGTACAAGATTTGAATAACTTCAAAATAACTGACATAATTTTTTATTTTTCCTGATCAGAAAAATACATGAAAAAGAAAGGAGGTAGAAAAATTTTTTGATTTATGGTTAAAGAAGAAAAACAAGAAAACAGGGGTTCTGTTGAATTTCAAGTATTCAGTTTCACCGATAAGATACGGAAACTTGCTTCACATTTGGAATTACACAAAAAAGATTTTTCATCGGAAAGAGGTCTACGAAGACTTTTGGGAAAACGTCAACGTTTGCTGGCTTATTTGGCAAAGAAAAATAAAGTACGTTATAAGAAATTAATCAGTCGGTTGGATATTCGGGAGAAGTAATTTAATCGTTGGATTTATTTTATTTTATTAGTAGTCTTATAGTAGTCTTAGATTTTGCATTTTGATGAGCCTCGTTTTGAGGAATTCATGGAATAATGAATTAAGGAAAAAAGAATTATGAGTCTACCACTTACAAGAAAAGATCTTATGATAGTCAATATGGGTCCTCACCACCCATCAATGCACGGTGTTCTTCGACTGATCGTTACTCTCGATGGTGAAGATGTTATTGATTGTGAACCCATATTAGGCTATTTACACAGAGGAATGGAAAAAATCGCGGAAAACCGAACTATTATACAATACTTGCCTTATGTAACACGGTGGGATTATTTAGCTACTATGTTTACAGAAGCAATAACGGTGAATGCACCAGAATTCTTGGAGAATATTCAAATACCCCAAAGAGCCAGCTATATTAGAGTAATTATGTTAGAATTGAGCCGTATAGCTTCTCACTTGTTATGGCTTGGACCTTTTATGGCAGATCTCGGAGCACAGACCCCTTTTTTCTACATTTTTAGAGAAAGAGAGTTGATATATGATCTATTTGAAGCTGCTACAGGTATGCGAATGATGCACAATTACTTTCGCATCGGAGGAGTTGCTGCCGATCTACCTTATGGATGGATGGATAAATGTTTAGATTTCTGTGATTATTTTCTACGAGGAGTTGTTGAATATCAACAACTTATTACGCGGAACCCTATTTTTTTAGAACGAGTTGAAGGAGTTGGTTTTATTAGCGGAGAAGAAGCTGTAAATTGGGGCTTATCAGGACCGATGTTACGAGCTTCTGGAATACAATGGGATCTTCGTAAAATTGATATTTATGAGTCTTACAATCAATTCGCTTGGAAAGTCCAATGGCAAAAAGAAGGAGATTCCTTAGCTCGCTATTTAGTACGAATCGGTGAAATGGGGGAATCCATAAAAATTATTCAACAGGCTATACGCAAAATTCCTGGCGGACCTTATGAGAATTTAGAAGCCCGACGTTTTAAGAAAGCAAAAAATTCCGAATGGAATGATTTTGAATATCGATTTCTTGGTAAAAAACCTTCACCCAATTTTGAATTATCAAAGCAAGAGCTTTATGTAAGAGTAGAAGCGCCAAAAGGTGAATTGGGAATTTATCTGGTAGGAGATGATAGCCTTTTCCCCTGGAGATGGAAAATTCGTCCACCCGGTTTTATTAATTTGCAAATTCTTCCTCAGTTAGTTCAAAAAATGAAATTGGCTGATATCATGACGATATTAGGTAGTATAGATATCATTATGGGGGAAGTTGATCGTTGAAATGGTAATAGATAGGGTAGAGGTAGAAACTATCAATTGTTTTTCAAAATCGGAATTATTAAAAGAAGTCTATGGAATGATATGGATTCTACCCATTTTGACCCTCCTACTGGGAATCACAATACAAGTACTCGTAATTGTGTGGTTAGAAAGAGAAGTATCCGCATCGATACAACAACGTATTGGTCCTGAATATGCTGGCCCCCTGGGACTGCTTCAAGCTGTAGCAGATGGAACTAAGCTAATTTTTAAAGAGGATATCCTCCCGTCCCGAGGAAATATTCCTTTATTTAGCATTGGACCCTCTATAGCAGTCATATCCATTTTATTAAGTTTTTTAGTTATCCCTTTGGGATATCGTTTTGTTTTAGCTGATCTTAGTATTGGGATTTTTTTATGGATTGCCATTTCAAGTGTTGCTCCTATTGGTCTTCTTATGGCAGGATATAGCTCAAATAATAAATATTCTTTTTCAGGCGCTTTACGAGCAGCTGCTCAATCTATTAGTTATGAAATACCATTAACTTTTTGTGTGCTAGCAATATCTCTACGTGCGATTCGTTAAAATAGGAGCTTTTTCCTAGAAAATCTATTGAATACTTATGTTCCTTTTCTTATTCTGCATTCAGGTTGATAAGTTAAACTAGATAGCTATATGAGTGAAACAAAACTGCTTATTAATTTGTAGTAAAAAGAAAAAATCTCATTTCCTACGTACAAGAAAAAAGTTGAACTAAACATAAGCAGTGTAAACTCTTTACCCCAAGGTTGAGATTGTTTGATTAGTCATCATATCTTGAAGCGGGCAAGAATAAAGGATTCGCGGTATGGAACTCCATTACTTGAATATTTTTAGTTATTATTAAAACTTATAACCATAAGGGAATCTATCAAAAGTTAGTGAGGGATTAGGAACACTAAAGTACATAAAGGATTAGTAATGAGAGAATCAAAATCTTTAGACATTTTTTCTTCTAAAAGGAATCATAATAAGGACTTGAAATTAGTGGAAATGATCAAGTAGTACTTTCTTCGGATTCCGATCCAGAGTATGTTCCCATTCACTTGTGAAAGAAATGGCTATCAAGAACGAATTAACCCTTTATTCCTTTTTTCTTTTTAAGTATTCCCTTCCCAGGGAAAGAAGAATAGGACAAAAGATATGGAATGCAATAAAAAAAGAATCCTTATTTATTCTTTCCTTCCTTTATCCATATTCATACAAAATTCTTCATGAACTAATGCCCAATTCTTTCCATTTATTAATTGCTATAACGAGTGTTTTATTCCAATAATAAGTTATTACTGAACAAAGAAAAATTTTCATTTTATTACATAAAGGGGGAGATCCATTCGGAAGCGCTTTTTTATTATTCGAGCAGACGGAATTGCTTTGGTCTAATTTAGGGCTTTCCAATCAATTTTATCTTACCTAACTCTATCTACGCACAGGGGATAATACCAAAATGGAACAATCCTTTCCTTTTTCTGATCATAGAGGAGCCGTATGAAGCTAAGGTTTCATGTACGGTTTTGAAATAGCGGTGGGAACTGTAATGTTATCATCGACTATGATTATCTAACAGTTCAAGTACAGTTGATATAGTTGAAGCACAGTCAAAATATGGTCTTTTTGGATGGAATCTTTGGCGTCAGCCTATAGGCTTTCTAGTTTTTCTAATTTCTTCGTTGGCAGAATGTGAAAGATTACCCTTTGATTTACCAGAAGCAGAAGAAGAATTAGTAGCGGGTTATCAAACCGAATATTCCGGTATTAAATATGGTTTATTTTATCTTGCTTCTTACCTAAATTTATTAGCTTCCTCTTTATTTGTAACTATTCTTTACTTAGGCGGGTGGAATTTTTCTATCCCCTATATATCCCTTTTTGGATTTTTCCAAATGAATAAAATGGTTGGAATTTTGGAAATGATAATGGGTATTCTTATTACATTAACTAAAGCTTATTTTTTTCTCTTCATTTCTATCACAATAAGATGGACTTTACCCAGAATGAGAATGGATCAGTTATTAAATCTTGGATGGAAATTTCTTTTACCTATTTCTCTGGGCAATCTCTTATTAACAACTTCTTCTCAACTAGTTTCATTATAAATATAAATAAGATAATACAATAACAGTAAGAATATCTTCAACACAAAAGTTCTTTCAAACAAGAGAAAGAAACATACCTTTTTCATCGATATTTCAAATATGTTCCCTATGATAACTGGGTTGATTAGTTATGGTCAACAAACAATACGCGCCGCAAGATACATTGGTCAAAGTTTCATAATTACCTTATCCCACACAAATCGTTTACCTGTAACAATTCACTACCCTTATGAAAAATCACTTACATCCGAACGTTTCCGGGGGCGAATACACTTTGAATTTGATAAATGTATTGCTTGTGAAGTATGTGTTCGCGTATGTCCGATAGATCTACCCCTTGTGGATTGGAGATTCGAAAAGGATGTTAAAAGGAAACAATTGCTTAATTATAGTATTGATTTCGGAGTTTGTATATTTTGTGGTAACTGTGTTGAATACTGTCCGACAAACTGTTTATCAATGACTGAAGAATATGAACTTTCTACTTATGATCGTCATGAATTAAATTACAATCAAATTGCTTTGAGTAGGTTACCAATCTCCATAATGGGAGATTACACAATTCAAACAATTAGGAATTCGGCTCGAAGTAAAATAGACGAAGAAAAATCTTGGAATTTAAGAACGATTACTGATTACTAGGTACTAGGTTTTTTTTAATCGAATAGTTTTTTACTAACTATAAAGAAAAAATAATAACTACTGCTTATTGCAAATTATTCCGGTTTAAAATGAGAGTAGATTTTCATGATGTAATTTCTAACTATACAACTTATATACAATATACAAAAAAATATCCTAGTCCCTTTTTCCTTCCTTGAATCGTTTAGTTTTAGTCAGTTCATGAAAAATTTTATACTATTAACTTTTTCTTATCCATAATGGATTTACCTGGACCAATACATGAGATTCTTGTGCTATTTGGGGTATTTGTTCTTCTACTAGGGGGTCTAGGAGTAGTATTACTTACCAACCCAATTTATTCTGCCTTTTCGCTGGGATTAGTTCTTGTTTGTATATCCTTATTCTATTTTTTATTGAATTCCTACTTTGTAGCTGTTGCACAACTTCTTATTTATGTGGGAGCCATAAATGTCTTGATCCTATTTGCTGTAATGTTTGTAAACGGCTCAGAATGGTCTAAAGATACGAATTATTCAACTATTGGAGATGGGTTTACTTTACTCGTTTGTATAACTATTCCTTTTTCACTAATGACTACTATCCCGGATACGTCATGGTATGGAATTCTTTGGACTACAAGATCAAACCAAATAGTAGAACAGGGTATCATAAATAACGTTCAACAAATTGGGATTCATTTAGCAACCGATTTTTATCTTCCGTTTGAACTCATTTCCCTAATTCTTCTAGTTTCCTTAATAGGTGCAATTACTATGGCTCGCCAATAAGAAATACTTAGAATGAATCAAAATTCTTAGAATTTCAAATGTAAAATAAATAACTAAAGAATCAGAATTTGGATTTAGTAAAACCCATCTACTGCCAACACAACAAATACCTTCTTTTTTCTTTTGTTGCGTAATTGTTCTTTTCTAATTAATTGAATCGGTTCAATTCTTGTCCTCATATTGAAATGAATCGAGATTGATAAGGAGTTAGTTAATGATGTTTGAGCATGTACTTTTTTTGAGTGTCTATTTATTTTCGATTGGTATCTATGGATTGATCACAAGCCGAAACATGGTTAGAGCCCTAATATGTCTTGAACTTATACTGAATTCAATTAATCTAAATCTCGTAACATTTTCTGATCTATTTGATAGTCGCCAATTAAAAGGAGACATTTTCACAATTTTTGTTATAGCCCTTGCGGCTGCTGAAGCAGCTATTGGACTATCCATTCTTTCTTCCATCCATCGTAACAGGAAATCCACTCGTATCAATCAATCTAATTTTTTGAATAATTAGACATAGAATTCTTTAAACAAAGGTGCATATATAATAATATGGAACATTAAGATGAATAGAAATCGAATCTTATTTTTTTATTATTATTTGAGAATACCCTTTCTTTTTTGGAGTAGGTTATTTCAGACTATTCTTTTTTTCTTATTGAATATTGCATTTTTTTGAATATTGCATTTTTGCAATTCATTGATATTGCAATTTGAATATTGCAATAATTTATACTGAAAAGATGATAGCCAATTTATTGGCTAATTGGAATTAGTATGTAGAATTCGTATAATTATGACTGTTGAAGCCTTAAATTCAAGTCTCTTGGCTCTTTTCATGCTTTCTCACAAACAGATTAAGAATTCTTTGTTAAAGTTTGTATAAACCATTGTTTCGTCTGGTGTCTACAATACATCTAACTTATATAGTACTAATTTTCTTTTTACCAGATCGAAAAATTTTATGTTGAAAAGAAAAATTTATAGATCCAATGTCACATTCTGTAAAAATTTATGATACATGTATAGGATGCACTCAATGTGTACGAGCTTGTCCAACAGATGTGTTAGAAATGATACCTTGGGATGGATGTAAAGCCAAGCAAATTGCTTCCGCGCCGAGAACCGAAGATTGTGTGGGTTGTAAGAGATGCGAATCCGCCTGCCCAACAGATTTTTTAAGTGTCCGCGTTTATTTAGGGCCTGAAACAACTCGCAGCATGGCTCTATCTTATTGATACGTTACAAAAAACTCCACTTGAATCGTCTGATTCCTCTTTACCGAAGAAGCCTGTGCTCGAAACAATCGAGCATGGGCTTTTCTGGTCAAAACGTATCTTGTCTTTATTACTTTATCATGAGTTATTTTCCTTGGTTAACAATACTTGTTCTTTTGCCGATATTTGCGGGTTCATTAATTTTCTTTTTACCTCATAAAGGAAACAAAATTATTAGGTGGTATACTATATCTATTTGTTTATTAGAATTCCTTCTAATGACTTATGCATTCTGTTATCATTTCCAATTGGAAGATCCCTTAATCCAATTAAAGGAGGATTCTAAATGGATAGATGTTTTCGATTTCCACTGGAGATTAGGAATCGATGGACTTTCATTAGGATCTATTTTATTGACAGGATTTATCACTACTTTAGCTACTTTAGCAGCTTGGCCAGTTACCCGGAATTCACGATTATTCTATTTCCTGATGCTAGCAATGTATAGCGGTCAAATAGGATTATTTTCTTCACGAGACCTTTTACTTTTTTTTATCATGTGGGAGTTAGAATTAATTCCTGTTTACTTACTTTTATCCATATGGGGGGGAAAGAGGCGTCTGTATTCAGCTACCAAGTTTATTTTGTATACTGCAGGTGGTTCCATTTTTTTCTTAATCGGAGTTCTGGGTATGGGCTTATATGGTTACAACGAACCAAAATTAGATTTGGAAAGATTGATTAACCAATCATACCCTGCAACATTGGAAATACTACTTTATTTTGGCTTCCTTATTGCTTATGCTGTCAAATTGCCGATTATACCTCTACATACATGGTTACCGGATACCCACGGGGAAGCACATTATAGTACATGTATGCTTTTAGCGGGAATCCTATTAAAGATGGGAGCATACGGATTAATTCGGATCAATATGGAATTGTTACCTCATGCTCATTATCTATTTTCCCCCTGGTTGGTAATAATAGGAGCGGTGCAAATAATCTATGCAGCTTCAACTTCTCTTGGTCAAAGAAATTTCAAGAAAAGAATAGCCTATTCCTCCGTATCCCACATGGGTTTCATAATTATAGGGATTGGTTCCATAACCAACATTGGACTAAATGGAGCTATTTTACAAATATTATCCCATGGATTTATCGGTGCTACACTTTTTTTCTTGGCGGGGACGGCTTGTGATAGAATGCGTCTTGTTTATCTCGAAGAATTGGGGGGAATATCTATCCCAATGCCGAAAATTTTTACCATGTTTAGTAGCTTTTCAATGGCTTCTCTTGCCTTGCCAGGGATGAGCGGTTTTGTTGCGGAATTAGTAGTATTTTTCGGACTAATTACTAGTCCTAAATTTATGTTAATGCCAAAAATGCTAATTACTTTTCTAATGGCAATTGGAATGATATTAACTCCTATTTATTTATTATCTATGTTACGCCAGATGTTCTATGGATACAAGCTATTTCATATTCCAAACGAAAATTTTTTGGATTCTGGACCACGAGAACTCTTTCTTTTAATCTGTATCTTTTTACCAGTAATAGGAATTGGTATTTATCCAGATTTTGTTCTCTCGCTATCCGTTGATAGGGTGGAGGCTCTCTTATCCAATTATTATCCTAAATAGGATTTTCTTTTTTTAACTAGTCCACTCTATATTCCTATATCTATATATATTCCTATAGTTGAAAAACCAAAAAATTCAGAAAAAAGTCAAAAAGTCTAATTAGATCTATCTCGAATTTTTGAGAACCCTTTGAAATGAAAAGACGCTCAAGGGGTTCTCAAATCAAACAAAAATGGAAAAAAAACCTTCATAAAAAAAAGGGTTTTATGTTATGTAATCATTTAGATACTAATGTAAATGAACCATAACTATGTAAACCTATTCCTAACAGATTGATACCAAAATAGCAGATCCAAATTATAAGAAATCCTATCGAAGCTACAAGTGCAGAATTCGTACCCTTCCAAATTTTATTTGTTCTACTATGTAAATAAATTGCAAATATGGTCCAGGTAATAAAAGCCCAAGTTTCCTTAGGATCCCAATTCCAATAGGATCCCCATGCCTCATTAGCCCATACTGCTCCACAAAGAATGCCTACGGTTAAAAGGGTAAACCCTAGACTAATGACACGATAACTCCACGAATCCAAACGCTCAGTTAATTGATATTTGTAATAATTTGGAAATGCAGGGAAAAAAGTGTTTTTTAAAGCACTTCTTTTTGCATAGAAATATTTAATCTCACTAAAGAAAAACGTTTTACTTAAAACATTTTTTTTCTTTTTAGAAAAGAAATCCAAATTCTTTCGAAATATAATGATTAGAAGAGCGGCGGATAATAAGGATCCGCACAAAAGAGTTGCATAACTTAGTAACATCATACTGACATGCATCAGTAACCACTGAGATTGTAGAGCAGGTACTAGTATTGTAGATTGATGGATTTCAGTTAAAAGACCTGATGTGGCAAAGCCTTGCGTAAAAATAGTGCTTGGCATAGTTATTGTGCTTAAACCATTTTTAGAGTTCTGTATCTTAGGAATAGTATGAAGAATATACAGAACCCATGAAAGGAAGATCAATGACTCATATAAATTACTTAACGGAAAATGTCCCGAAGAAACCCAACGAGAAACTAAGAATCCTGTTATAGAGAAAAAAGTGGCTATCATTCCTTTTTCTGACGAATCACGCAATCCCCTAAGTTCACGAACTAATAAGGTTATCAAATGAATCATAATTACAATTGAAATAGTTGAGAAAGAGATATGAGTTAGTATATGTTCTAAAGTTGGGAATAGCATAAGGAGAAGGTCCATTACAAAATTGGAAATTTCAAATTGAATCTATTTTCTAATCTATTGTATTCTTTTTCGAGAATGCCGCCACTCGGACTCGAACCGAGATGCTTGAGCACTGCTTCCTAAGAGCAGCGTGTCTACCAATTTCACCATGGCGGCTAACTTGAAATAAAAGTTCACTTAAAAGAATAATAGTTATTTTCTCGCAAATCGTCGAGATTGGGGGAATCCATAGAATTTAGGAACATTAGAATTTCATCATTAAATACTTTGTGAATTTTGGATAAGAGATAAGATAGGTAGAGGTTGTAAGTCCTATTGCAAGAATACTGTACTTTTGATAATAGAATCCTCCTAAAAAAATAGGAGGATTCTATTATCAAAAGTTCTTTGATAGGAAAAGAATACTGAAGACACAATATACCAAAACTTTTGTTCTATAGAACAATAACAGACGGGTTAGTTCTAAGAAGATTGTACCGAGGAATTCGACACATACACATATCAAGTACATTCATTAATTAATCCGAGCTATTTATTCATATTAAATAATTCAGATTTGTTTGGCATAGGTCAATTCAGATTATTCCAAAACCAGATTATTTGTTTGTTTGTTGCCAGAAAAACCTTTTGGTTTTGGATGCTCGTTGCCGCTAGAAAATGATCTTAATTTTGCTAAAGAGTAAGACTGTACTATGGAAAAATAAGTCTTTTTTTTCCAAATATTTTTACGAATACGTTTTTTTGCCACCGAAGTACGTTTTTTTGGAACTGCCATTCAAAAAGGAGATTCTTTTTTTTTCTAGTTGTATGTGAAAGACATCTATTGCCGCAAATTAATCCTTCTTTCTGTTTTTTCTTAGTATTTATACTTAAATACTAATACTGAAAGATACTAAAATTCTAATTTTTTTTTACTTTATTTTGATTTTGTCTAAAGTGAATAAGACAAGAGTTTTTTACCGTATTATATATATATTTTTTTCGATTTTGTTTTAATAATATAGAATATAGACAAAAATATATTATATACAAAGGTTTTCTATTTAAATCAATTTATATATCAAATATACTCCATATATAAATATATGGTATGGGGAATAAGCTCTCATATAAGAAGGGGAGATAAAAAGAAGGTAAAATTCAATCAAATAGTTAATTAAGTTCAGAACTGTATTCCATCATTGAATTCCAATCAAGGTAAAAAAAACTTAATCTCTTAAACAAGACATTCTAAAACTTAGATAATTCTAGTCATTAGGATTTCCGGTTTATATGAAGTAAGAAATATTCGAGAATTTCCTAAAAATATAGGGTTTCTTTGTGGAATTCTATCAATCAGTTAGGAAACAAGAGAGTTATTTCCTTTTACCAGAAAGAAATACAAAAACGAAATTCTTTGATTAACTTTTTGAATTTAAGTAATTAAACCCATTCCGCATTTTTGAATATTTCAATGAGACAAATTTGGAAAAATTAAGAATTCCAGTATTTTTTCTTATTCTTATTTTGTTTTTTTAATTCCTTTAGAAAAAGATAAGAATAGGTTTGGTGAATCGGAAACAATTATTTTATTTTATAGACAAATTGAACTTTCAATTTCAACTAAAAATTCATATATATATTTTTTTCTTATGGAACATACATATCAATATGCCTGGATAATTCCTCTTCTTCCACTTCCTGTTATTATGTCAATGGGGTTTGGGCTTTTTCTTATTCCGACAGTAACAAAAAATCTTCGTCGCATATGGGCTTTTCCTAGTGTTTTACTCTTAAGTATAGCTCTGGTATTCTCAGTTCATCTATCTATTCAACAAATAAATGGAAGTTCTATCTATCAATATCTATGGTCTTGGACCATCAATAATGATTTTTCTTTAGAATTTGGATACTTCATTGATCCCCTTACTTCTATTATGTTAATACTAATTACTACTGTAGGAATCTTGGTTCTTATTTATAGTGACGATTATATGTCTCACGATGAAGAATATTTGAGATTTTTTGTTTATATAAGTTTTTTTAATACTTCTATGTTGGGGTTGGTTACTAGTTCCAATTTGGTACAAATTTATTTTTTTTGGGAACTTGTGGGAATGTGTTCCTATTTATTGATAGGCTTTTGGTTTACACGGCCAATTGCAGCGAGTGCTTGTCAAAAAGCTTTTGTAACTAATCGTGTAGGGGATTTTGGTCTGTTATTAGGAATTTTAGGGTTTTTTTGGATAACAGGCAGTTTAGAATTTCGGGATTTGTTCAAAATAGCTAATAACTGGATTCCTAATAATGGGATGAATTCTTTACTTACTACTTTGTGTGCTTTTTTATTATTTCTTGGTGCAGTTGCAAAATCCGCACAATTCCCTCTTCACATATGGTTACCCGATGCTATGGAAGGGCCCACTCCCATTTCCGCTCTTATACACGCAGCAACTATGGTTGCTGCGGGGATTTTTCTTCTAGCTCGACTTCTTCCTCTTTTCATACCGCTGCCTTTGATAATGAGTTTCATTTCTTTAATAGGTGCAATAACACTCTTCTTAGGAGCTACTTTAGCTCTTGCTCAGAGAGATATTAAAAGAAGCTTAGCCTATTCTACAATGTCTCAATTGGGTTATATGATGTTAGCTCTAGGTATAGGTTCTTATCAAGCTGCTTTATTCCATTTGATCACTCATGCTTATTCGAAAGCTTTATTGTTCTTGGGATCCGGATCCGTTATTCATTTAATGGAGCCTCTTGTTGGGTATTCACCAGAGAAAAGTCAGAATATGGTTCTTATGGGTGGTTTAAGAAAATACGCTCCAATTACACGAACTACTTTTTTATGGGGTACACTTTCTCTTTGTGGTATTCCACCTCTTGCTTGTTTCTGGTCCAAAGATGAAATCCTTAGTAATAGTTGGTTGTATTCACCTTTTTTTGGAATAATAGCCTCTTTTACTGCAGGATTAACTGCATTTTATATGTTTCGGATATATTTACTTACTTTTGATGGGTATTTGCGTGTTCATTTTCAAAATTACAGTAGTACTAAAGAGGGCTCGTTGTATTCAATATCCTTATGGGGAAAAAGCATATCCAAAGAGGTTAATAGGGATTTTGTTTTATCAACAATGAAGAGTGGAGTTTCTTTTTTTTCGCAAAATATATCCAAAATTCCCAGTAATGCGAGAAATAGGATAGGATCCTTCAGGACTCCTTTTGGGGCTAAAAACATTTTAGTCTATCCTCATGAAACGGGAAATACTATGCTATTTCCTCTTCTTATATTACTTCTTTTTACTTTGTTCATTGGATTCATAGGAATCCATTTTGATAATGGAGTAATTAATAATGGAATATCGGAATTTTCCATATTATCAAAGTGGCTAACTCCTTCAAGAAACTTTTTCCAAGAAAGTTCTAATTCTTCTATAAATTCATATGAATTTCTCACTAATGCAATTTCTTCTGTAAGTTTAGCTATTTTTGGTCTATTCATAGCATATATCTTCTATGGATCCTCTTATTCTTTTTTTCAGAATTTGAATTTTCGAAATTCCCTTGTAAAAGGGAATCCCAAAAACCTCTTTTTGGATCAAGTAAAAAAAAAGATATACAGTTGGTCATATAATCGTGGTTATATAGATGTTTTCTATACTAAGGTCTTTATCTTGGGTATAAGAGGATTAGCCGAACTAACGCTTTTTTTCGATAAAGGTGTCATTGATGGAATTATTAATGGAGTGGGTCTTGTTGGTTTTTGTATAGGAGAAGAAATAAAATATGTGGGGGGGGGTCGAATATCATCTTATTTATTCTTTTTTTTATCTTATGTATCCTTGTTTTTATTCTTTTTTCCTTAATTCATTATTCCATGAATTCCTCAAAACGAGGCTCATCAAAATGCAAAATCTAAGACTACTATAAGACTACTAATAAAATAAAATAAATCCAACGATTAAATTACTTCTCCCGAATATCCAACCGACTGATTAATTTCTTATAACGTACTTTATTTTTCTTTGCCAAATAAGCCAGCAAACGTTGACGTTTTCCCAAAAGTCTTCGTAGACCTCTTTCCGATGAAAAATCTTTTTTGTGTAATTCCAAATGTGAAGCAAGTTTCCGTATCTTATCGGTGAAACTGAATACTTGAAATTCAACAGAACCCCTGTTTTCTTGTTTTTCTTCTTTAACCATAAATCAAAAAATTTTTCTACCTCCTTTCTTTTTCATGTATTTTTCTGATCAGGAAAAATAAAAAATTATGTCAGTTATTTTGAAGTTATTCAAATCTTGTACACACAAAAATTTGCAATTATTCATCTACTGCTGGAATCTGGAATTTGGATTGATTTTCTCGATGCAAATTGGATTTGGATATAAGGGTACATTCTTTTATTTTAGATAGAAGAAACATTTCTTCTATCTAAAATAAAAGAATTTTGCTGATTTATTTATTGCTATATGCAATTTATAGAATTGATACACCGTTTAATTGATATCATTTAGCAAAATGAAACACAGCATATGCATCCATCTTTCGGCTCGAGAATTTCAGAGGATAGAGATATAGTATAAGAAATAGGCTATTAAGTAACTCTAAATGAATTGTGGATACATCTGTATCCTTAACATACTGAAACGACTGCCATTATTCGTATCAAACCAATAGCGATTCATAAAAGCTAAATCTTGTAATCAATGGTGGGCCAATAATGCATTTTTTGGCATATGTATTAAGACGCTTGGTCTGATTTCGAAATTGTCCAGAGTTTTTTATGTTGTTTTCATTGCAAAATGATGGATCTCC